ATACTGATCTATACTATTAATGAATATGGATGTCGACCCATATCAATTAATTTGTAGAATAGATACTCATACAAATAACTCACGTGCCAGGAACCAGATTTGAACTGGTGACACGAGGATTTTCAGTCCTCTGCTCTACCAGCTGAGCTATCCCGACCATTCACGACGCACCATCCTCATTTTAATAGAGGACTTGGTTCTATGTCAATGAAAAAGACGAAAAGGGGATTACAAAGCCTTATCCAGGTCTTGGTGGAATTTCTTGGATCTTCAAAAAGAAGACTTTGTACGTTTCAGTACAATACAAGTAAGAATATGTATTGTTAATCATTACAATTTACAATCAGGGTTACGTGCCCAACGATGTTCATTTGTACGTGTATCCTATATATCACAATATCACAAGGCTTGTGAAAATAAAAAAATTTCCGCTCAGACCATTACCATTTGTAAACTAAAAGAGTAGAATGAATGAGAAACATAACGAATTTTGAACCGTTAACGAAATGAGAGCATAGGATAAATAATTAGGGAATCCAATGGGACTTTTTGGGGATAGAGGGACTTGAACCCTCACGATTTCTAAAGTCGACGGATTTTCCTTTTACTATAAATTGCATTGTTGTCGATATTGACATGTAGAACGGGACTCTATCTTTATTCTCGTCCGATTAATCAATTCTTCAAAAGATCTATCTATCAAATTACGATGGAGTAAATGATTTGATCAATGAATATTCCATTCTGTTTTCAACTTGGAATCGATTCACACCAATTCTTTCATTTTTTATATAAAAAAAAAAAGATTCGGGTCGTCATTAATCATTTGGTTTGGAGATAGTATTTCAGTACGTATATATACGTTTATTCTTCATACTTTCTGGAGTTTCGATGGAAGGAGTCCTTTACTAACGCATCGTGGCCAACTCCATTTGTTAGAACAACTTCCATTGAGTCTCTGCACCTATCCTTTTTTATTATCGCTTTCTGAACCTTTGTTTGTTTTCAGAAAACGGGATTTGGCTCAGGATTGCCCGTTTTTAATTCCAGGGTTTCTCTGAATTTGAAAGTTATCACTTGGTAGGTTTCCATACCAAGGCTCAATCCAATTAAGTCCGTAGCGTCTACCAATTTCGCCATATCCCCCTTTTTTTTTTTGTGATTAGGATCTTATTACGATACCGCCCTCCTTTTTCTTTCATTTATATTATGCCGAAACCGTTGAATTCATTCGATAGAAGTTCCCCTATTGAAAAGCGTTTTCTCCTACTTTTGATTTCGTGTCTATCTACTTTCATCTCTATCAGAAACTCCTATTTGGTATTTGGTCCAATCAGAAAAGATTCTATCATTTCTGTATCCGAAATTCAATTCAATATAGATGGATATCTATATATATATATTATATAGTGTAATAATATACATATTTTTATACATAAATCTATTATTATGTATATGATATAGGCAAACATGCCCCTATTTAGATCATTTTTAGCGGGTAATTTTGAATACTTGAACGGTCGATTCTTTTTTTTGTCTTAGCTTTCGCCTTTTCGAATGAAAACACAGGGATGTTTCAGTATGATCTGGATTGCATTTATAGGGATTTAACCTTTCTTTCTCATTTTATTCTTATCCTTTTCTTAGGACAAACCTCTTAACTAAAAAGAACTCAAAAGTAAATTTTTTATGAAATTTTTTATTATAAATAGAATTTCATTAATAGACATAATTAATCTAATGGCTATAACTAATAATTTCGTTAATTATATAATTATAAATTTATAAATAATTATAAGAAAATTCGAATTATTTTGAATTCCATTTTTTCGAATATTATAATGTATATAAGAAGATTATACAATAAGATTCTAAGTTAATTACTAGGTTATAGTAATTTGATTACTAGATTTCATTTTCTAAATATATTTAATCGTCTAAATAAATAGAAATATAGAATAGAAAATGAAAAAATTTTCATTAAATTCTATTTAAATTATATAATAATTTAAATAATTAATAATTTATTTAACTAGTAAAGTTATAGAATTAGAGTAGACAATATTCTTAAATTAGTAAATTTAGAATAGTCAATAAAGAGAAATTTTGAATTTCAAATGTCATTTGAATTCAAAAAAAAATCTTACTATCGAATTAAGCTAATTAAGATATTGATTATAGATAAAAATCTATTTGATAAATAGATCGAAATTCTATATCGCTATCTTAATTGTTATATTAATTGCTATGTTTTATAATATTCAAATATCCAATATTTTTTTGAAATTCTATATTCTTTTCTATATTCCTATTAATTATGAACGAACAGTTAATAGCTAAGATTCCAGTAGTTTACTAAATTTCTATGTGTGTACAATTTATGTTATGCGAGCCCGCTTAGCTCAGGGGTTAGAGCATCGCATTTGTAATGCGATGGTCATCGGTTCGATTCCGATAGCCGGCTTTTCTCCATCTGTTTGATTCTTTTTTTACCTAATTG